CAATCAGAAATCAAATAGAAATAATGAAAAAAGAGAAAAAAAAAGAAAGGCCAGGAATAAAAAAAAATAAAAATAATAATGGAGAATCACCGACAAAAATTGGGAAAATATTTAAAAGAAAAAATATTCAATTAATAGTTAAATTTTTCATTGAAAAAATATACATAGATATCTTTCTATGTATCATTAATATGCGCAGAATCGCTCTACAACTTTTTATCGCATCAACAAAAAAAATTCTTGATAAATACATTTACAATAACGAAACAAATCAAGAAAGCATTAATAAAACAAAACAAAATAAAGTCAATTTTATTTTGCCTATGACTATAAAAAGGGCTTTTGATAATCTTAGAAATAGTAAGGGGAAGCCCCATATTGACTTATCTTACTTGTCACAAAACTATGTATTTTTTAAATTATCACAAAGCCAAGTTATTAACTTCAATAAGTTAAGATCTATTCTTCAATATAATCGACCGTCTTTTTTTCTTAAGACTGAAATAAAGGATTTTTTTGGAAGACAAGGAATATTTCATTCCGAATTAAGACATAAGAAACTTCCAAATTATGGAATGAATCCATGGAAAAACTGGTTAAGAGGTGATTATCAATACGATTTATCTCAGATTACATGGTCTAGATTAGTCCCACAAAAATGGAGAAATGGAATCAATCAATCCCATACGTCTGAAAATAAAGATTTAAACAAATGGTATTCCTATGAAAAAGACCAATTAGTTGATTACAAAAAAAAACAAAATTCGAAAGTATATTTATTTTCAAATAAAGAGGAGAATTTTCAAAAAAACTATAGATATGATCTTTTATCATATAAATATATTCATTCTGAAACTAAGAAGAACTCCTATATTTATAGATCATCATTAGAAACAAATAAGAACCAAGAAAATTCCACCAGAAATAAAGAAAAATTTTTTAACATACTCAAGAATATTCCTATCAATAATTATCTAGGAAAAAGTTATAGTTATATTATATATATGGAAAAAAATCCAGATAGAAAATATTTGGTTTGTAAAATTAAAAAAAATATTAAGGCTAAACCTAAACCTAATAAGGACCAAAAAATTGATAAAATTCATAATGATGGTCTTTTTTATCTTCCGATTCATTCAAATTCCGAAATCAATTACAAATACAAAAGGGTCTTTTTTGATTGGATGGTAATGTTTTTTGATTGGATGGGAATGAATGAAAAAATCTTAATGTTAAATCGATTCACATCGACTCCGAAAGTTGTTTTCTTTCCAGAGTTTGTGATACTTTATGATAAATATAAAAAGAAACCTTGGTTTATCCCAAGCAAATTACTTCTTTTTAATTTGAATATAAATCCAAATTTTAGTGAAAATAAAAATATCAATGTAAAGGAAGAAGAGGATGAGGATGTAAAGGAAGAAGAGGATGAGTATTTTTTTGGAAAGCAAGTTGGAAATAAAAATATCAATGTAAAGGAAGAAGAGGATGAGGATGTAAAGGAAGAAGAGGATGAGTATTTTTTTGGAAAGCAAGTTGGAAAGCAAGAAAACGATGAGGATTTTTTTAATTTTAGCCCATCAAATTCAAAACAATATTTTAAATTAAAGAATCAAAACAATATTGAAGAATCTTTTTTACAACCCATCCGAAAACTAAGAATCGTCCTTAAAGGAGATTTTCCCTTGCAATTACAATGGAATGGACGTGTGAATAAATTGAATCAAAAAATGATAGATAATATCCCGGCATACGGTCTCCTGCTTAACCTGATAAAAGTAAGAAAAATTGTTCTATCCAATATTAAAAGGAAAGAAATGAATCTGGATATAATGATTGAGCGTTTGGATCTTACAGAATTAATCAAAAATAGAATATTAATTATGGAACGTACCCGTCTATCTGTAAAAAATGACGGACAGTTTTTTATGTATCAAATCATAGGTATTTCATTGGTTCATAAAAATAAGCATCAAAGTAATCAAAGATACCGAAAACCAAAAAATGTTACTAAGAATAATTTTGATGAATCCATTCCAAGACATAAAAGAAAAACTCTAAATAGAGACAAAAAGATTTATGATTTGCTTGTTCCTGAAAAAATTTTATCGTCTAGACGTCGTAGAGAATTGAGAATTCTAATTTCTTTCAATTTGAATTTAACGACTAGGAATGGTGTGCATAGAAATACAGTATTTTGCAAGGAAAACAAGATAAAAAACTGGAGTCAATTTTTGGATGAAAGTAAACATTTTGACAGAAAAAAAAATGAATTAATGAAATTAAAGTTCTTTTTTTGGCCTAATTATCGATTAGAAGATTTAGCTTGTATGAATCGCTATTGGTTTGATACCAATAATGGGAGCCGCTTGAGTATGTTAAGGATATATATGTATCCATGATTTAAAATTTTGAGTTTCCTATATATTATCTTGTTCTATCAATCATATTTTTCATTTTTTCTTCTGTCCGGCATCTGTATATATTGATGTTATATGCAAGCAACCAGATGGACATATGCGCTGTCTTACACCCCAGTCTAGTATACTGCAATACTAAGCAAATGACGTAGGAAATGGCGTATCCATTAAAGCTATAAATTAATCAACAGAATCTTCGTAGTAAACTATTTGGTAGCGTCTTTTTCTATCACTATCCAAATTAACTCCAAAATCGGATTGATTAATCTTAATTGATAAAATCCGGAGTCTATAAATAAATTATGATTATTGTGTATACTACATTAAAATTTCTGACATTATTATTACTGATCAATAAAATAAATATCTGTAAAAAGGGGAGTGTGAAATTCTTTTATGGTAAAAAATTCATTTATTTCAATTATTTTGCAAGAACAAGAAGAAAACAAAGAAAACAGAGGATCTGTTGAATTTCAAGTAGTTAGTTTCACCAATAAGATACGGAGACTTACTTCACATTTGGAATTGCACAAAAAAGACTATTTATCTCAGAGAGGTCTGCGGAAAATTCTGGGAAAACGTCAACGGTTGCTGGCTTATTTATCAAAAAAAAATAGAGCGCGTTATAAAGAATTAATAGGACAGTTGGATATTCGAGAGAGAAAAACTCGTTAATTTGAAGAGTTAGTTTGAATTATTCGCTTAAAGTTTGATGAACTTCTTTTCGCTTTCAGCAATTCATGGAAGAATGAATCAGGAAAAACCTATGACTGTACCATCTACAAGAAAAGACTTCATGATAGTCAATATGGGACCTCACCACCCATCAATGCATGGTGTTCTTCGACTCATTGTTACTCTAGATGGTGAAGATGTTATTGACTGTGAACCAATATTGGGTTATTTACACAGAGGTATGGAAAAAATTGCGGAAAATCGAACAATTATACAATATTTGCCTTATGTAACGCGTTGGGATTATTTAGCTACTATGTTCACAGAAGCAATAACTGTAAATGCGCCAGAGCAATTAGGCAATATTCAAGTGCCTAAAAGGGCCAGTTATATCAGAGTCATTATGTTGGAGTTAAGTCGGATAGCTTCACATTTGTTATGGCTCGGCCCTTTTATGGCAGATATTGGGGCACAGACTCCTTTCTTCTATATTTTTCGAGAAAGAGAATTGATATATGACCTATTCGAAGCTGCCACCGGTATGCGAATGATGCACAATTTTTTTCGTATTGGAGGAGTCACTGCTGATTTACCTCATGGCTGGATAGATAAATGTTTGGATTTTTGCGATTATTTTTTAACAGGAATTGCTGAATATCAAAAGCTTATTACACGGAATCCCATTTTTTTAGAACGAGTTGAAGGAGTAGGCATTATTGGTGGAGAGGAAGCAATAAATTGGGGTTTGTCGGGACCAATGTTACGAGCTTCCGGAATACAATGGGATCTTCGTAAAGTTGATCATTATGAGTGTTACGACGAATTTGATTGGGAAGTCCAATGGCAAAAAGAGGGGGATTCATTAGCTCGTTATTTAGTACGAATCAGTGAAATGACAGAATCCATAAAAATTATTCAACAGGCTCTAGAAGGAATTCCGGGAGGGCCCTATGAAAATTTAGAAATCCGTCGCTTTGATAGAGTAAAAGATAATGTATGGAATGAGTTTGACTATCGATTCATTAGTAAAAAACCCTCTCCGACTTTTGAATTGTCGAAGCAAGAACTTTATGCGAGAGTCGAAGCACCAAAGGGAGAATTGGGAATTTTTCTGATAGGAGATAAGGGTGTTTTTCCTTGGCGATATAAAATTCGCCCACCGGGGTTTATTAATTTGCAAATTCTTCCTCAGTTAGTTAAAAGAATGAAATTGGCTGATATTATGACGATACTAGGTAGTATAGATATCATTATGGGAGAAGTTGATCGTTAAAATGATAATTGATCCAACAGAAGTACAAGCTATCAATTCTTTTTCTAGATTGGAATCCTTAAAAGAGGTCTATGGGATCATATGGATGCTTATCCCTGTTTTTACTCCTATATTAGGAATCATAATAGGTGTACTAGTAATTGTTTGGTTAGAAAGAGAAATCTCTGCGGGTATACAACAACGTATTGGCCCTGAATACGCAGGACCTTTGGGAATTCTTCAAGCTCTAGCAGATGGTACCAAATTACTTTTCAAAGAGAATCTTCTTCCATCTAGAGGAGATACTCGTTTATTCAGTATTGGACCATCTATAGCAGTCATATCAATTTTATTAAGTTATTTAGTAATTCCTTTTGGTTATCACCTTGTTCTAGCCGATCTCAGTATCGGTGTTTTTTTATGGATTGCTATTTCAAGTATTGCTCCTGTCGGCCTTCTTATGTCAGGATATGGCTCAAATAATAAATATTCTTTTTTAGGTGGTCTACGAGCTGCTGCTCAATCAATTAGTTATGAAATACCATTAACTCTATGTGTGTTATCAATATCTCTACGTGTGATTCGTTAAGACATAAATTTCCCCCTACTTCTTTTCTTTCTAGGAAGGAAGTGCCATGAGTTGAATATATATT